CGGGTCGTTATATATATATCAATTTTAGTTAGGGATTCCGCGTACAAATACAAGTGATCCTTAACTACATATGTATCTGATCATATATGTATTACAATAAAAAAGGAGGATTTTCAATGCGAGATATAAAAACATATCTCTCTGTGGCACCCGTGTTAAGCACTCTATGGTTCGGGTCTTTAGCAGGTCTATTGATAGAGATAAATCGGTTATTCCCAGATGCGTTGACATTCCCCTTTTTTTCATTCTAGTTAGGTATGAAGAAGATTAGATATACAATAAATTATCTGTGACTAACCCCCTTTTTTGTTTTGTTCTTTCTGTCAGTTTTTTAGGATAAAAAAAAGAAGGAAAGAGAAAGAATCAAAGAAGATTCAACCGCAATGAAACTCGGGTTCAGGCTGAATTAATAGAGGGAGAACAGAAATCGAAATAAGGGTCGAGGACAACAAAAGCATACAAGATACTTAAATGAAATACTCTAGAACTAATTGATAGTTAGAAATCCTTGTATTACTTATTACTTTTTTTTATATTTTATTATTTCTCGATTGATTGAAATGAAATATTTCATAATTGAATTTCGAGTTAGCAACTTCTTTTTTCTTCTTCGTTTCGAATCGAAAATGGAAGAGTTGAGTGAATCCAAAATCAAAAAGGAGGTTCATGGCCAAGGGTAAAGATGTCAGAGTAAGAGTTATTTTGGAATGTAACAGTTGTGTCCGAAACGATATTAATAAGAAATCGCGGGGCATTTCCAGATATATTACTCAAAAGAATCGACACAATACGCCTAGTCGACTGGAATTGAGAAAATTTTGTCCCTATTGTTACAAGCATATGATTCATGGGGAGATAAAGAAATAGATAAAACGTAACGCGTGTGTAACCTCTAACCACTACAAGGAACAGGAATCAATTACACAATAATTACATAATATAATTAAATAAACTATAAAAAAAACAACCAAATCCTATTTCGGTCGGATCCCAAATTAGCATTAAGAATAAGAAATAGGATTTTAAAGATAAGGAATAAACCATGGATAAATCCAAGCGACTTTTTCTTAAATCCAAGCGATCTTTTCGTAGGCGTTTGCCCCCAATTGGGTCGGGGGATCGAATTGATTATAGAAACATGAGTTTAATTAGTCGATTTATTAGTGAACAAGGAAAAATATTATCGAGACGAGTGAATAGATTGACTTTGAAACAACAACGATTAATTACTATTGCTATAAAACAAGCTCGTATATTATCTTTGTTACCTTTTCTTAATAATGAGAAACAATTTGAGAGAACCGAGTCGACTCCTAGAACTACAGGTCCTCGAACTAGAAATAAATAGATAGGCCTATTCCTCAATTGCAATTGAATCAAAATTCCAATCCGAACCCCAACTCAGATTTATTTTTTGTTCGAAAAATTCGAGAATCCAGATTGGATTCTCACGTCGTAAGAAAAAATCGTAAAAAAAAAATAAATCTTTTTTTATTGAAACGTATTCATTATTTAGAATTTATATTTATCATATTAATTTATACTCTACCTTCCCGGAGCTCATTCTCCGGGGCCCCCGTTTAAATCATTACGGCGTATTCCTTACAATCTCCTTATTTAAGGATCTTGTTGGAAATCATGTAAAGACAATTCGTATTTGATATGGCTATTTGTGCAAGTATTTTACGATTAAGAAGCAACTGCCCCCTGTACAGATCATGTATTGATCTACTATAACTATAGTAGACCCTGCTCTCACGAATTGCTGCATTTATCCGAGTGATCCACAAACGACGAAAATTTATCTTTTGCCTGCCCCTATCCCGATGAGCAGAAACCAAGGCTCTCATTTTCTGTTGAATAGTAGTTCGAGTAAGTCTTGAATGAGTCCCTCGAAAGGTTGATGCAAATAAACGAATTTTTGTTCTACGTCTCCGAGCTATATACCCTCGTCTAATTCTGGTCATTGAATCAAATTAAACTTTGATGAATAACTAATTGATTTATTTTCTTTCAGTCATTCTTTTCCCCTTTTCTGGTCTATTAATAACAAAACGGATTCTTCCGATGTATAAATAAAAAAAAAAATTCCAATGGCTTTTGCTACTATGACCTTCCCAACCACGATTTTTCCAAGCATTTAACCTCGAAATAATAAATTTTATTGATACTGGGTATCAACAAACAACAAAATAGTAAATTGTAAATTTATAAAGTATCAATAATCAATAAATAGTAAAGGTAAATGGATAAATAAATAGCGGGTTCCGTCGTTTCTATGGCTGCTTCTTAAACGGTGAAGTCCTCTCTATACACCGGAGCCCCTTCCCTCATTTCATCAATGTTATTAGTAACTTGTACAGTTCACATTCTTTGACTCTACCCATGAATTATCCAGTAATAGGTCTTTTCACAATGAGATCTACCCATACAGTAACGGTATTTAATTACAAAGGTTGGCTAGGTAGCTGACCCTGTTAGTCCGTTCTTGCAAGAGTGGGAGCATAATTCTTTTGCTTCTTAAATACTAGAATACTATTTCCCCCGCTTAATGGATAACCATTTGCTACCAATGGGGAATTGCTTCTCATCTCCAATTGAGGTGATTGGATTTGCACCAATAGAAACCATAAATTTCATATGCAATGGAGGTTTTTTTAGATTTATATATTGAAATGGAATTTTTCCATCCTATTCATTGGTCATTGATACTGGAAAAATTTTTCCCTTTATTTTGTTCCAGCTCATGATCTGAACGAGTCGCACATACACCCTAGTACATGTTCCTCGACGCTGAGGACATCCCCGAAGAGCGGGGGATTTTGTTACATTTTTTATTGGCTGTCTTGTGTTTCTAATAAGTTGTTTAATAGTTGGCATGCTAAATCATATATAAAATGGGCTGGTTTAGATCAATCCTAACCAGATGATTATGAATTATTTCTATTTTTTCACTTATTTTACCCCGGTAAGCAGATAAAATATGAAATTTCGGTTCATTCGAATTCTAGTTCAAAATGGAATCGCGGATTTACGCGGAATCCCCGGCATTTTCGACTGCTACAAGATCAACAATTCCATGAGCTTGGGCTTCTGTTGCTGACATAAAAACATCCCTTTCCATGTCTTCGGATACAACCCATAAGGGGTTGCCCGTTCTTTGTACATAAACCCTTGTGAGGGTTTCGCGGAGTTTCAGCAGTTCTTCCGCTTCTAGGACAAATTCTCCTGCTTGTGCCTCATAAAAAGAACTAGCAGGTTGGTGGATCATTACCCTGATGATATAACATAATGAATGGTTCCTCGATCTCGTACGATCGGACGAAGGAATAACAAGAATAAAATAAGAATAGATATATAATTGAACAACCGTACAGGCATTTTTGTGCATACGGCTCCACAATGGAATTTACTTTTCCTTTCCGTCGAGCAAAAAGATAAATCGGATCCATCAGACCCAAATCGTTAAATGATCCATTTACCACCCTTCTTTTCGGGGGAGTTAAAAAATACTATGATGGTTCCGTTGCTTTCTACATTTACCATTTATCTCGTATGTGATTCAGCAATCCCAAAGTTTCTTTTTAAAAATAATATTTTTTGTTTTCATTTTAGTACTCTTTCATAACATAAATACGGGAAAGAGACTTCTGGCGTGAAAACAAAAAAGTTTGTGACGCTGAAATGAACCCCAGATAGATAAGATCAAATCGGAAATCACTTTTGTCTCATATTACTCGCCCGATACATAATCTCATGTTATGAAAAAACAATAATGGTTTGTTCATATCGAACTCGAAGTGCCATGCTATTATTACTTAATATTATGAATTCTTATTCATATTACATATCGCGAAGGCATAGTCTTCTTTTTTCTCTCAAATAAAAAACTCATTGGCGCCAAGCGTGAGGGAATGCTATACGTTTGGTAATTTCTCCTCCGACCAGGATCAAGGATCCCATTGAAGCGGCTAATCCCATGCATATTGTATGTACATCTGGTGGCACAAATTGCATAGTATCATAAATTGCTACTCCGGGTATTACCCACCCGCCGGGAGAGTTTATAAACAAATAAAGATCCCTGGTCTCATCCTCTATACTGAGATATACCATGAGACCAATAAGTTGGTTTGAGATCTCGCTATCAACCGTTTGGCCTAAAAAAAGTAATCTTTCTCGATGAAGTCGGTTGATTAGGACAAAATTTTATCCCTTAGGAACCGTACACGCACCTTTGGATGCATACGGTTCAAAAAAAATTGCGAAAAGAAAAAAAGAATCAATGTGTTGATTCCAGCCCACCTTCTTTTTTATAGTAGGACTTTTCTACCTCCTAATGAAGGGGCTTTTTTTTATTCTATTTTTTTTAGAAAGATTATTTTTTGCTCACCGCTCCGTAAATAAAGAAAAGAATCCACTAAACTTATCGAATTAACCTCTCATTGATGTATTGTTTTATCGAAATCCAATCCAAATTACGATGTAATTTTCTTGTTCCTGAATGGGCCTCCTCAATTATTTTAGGTTTATGCTCTACTCCGGGTAAAGATCCACCCGATTTCAATTTGCACATATAGGACAAATGATCCCAATACCACTTTTTTGGTACGACTTTTTTTCAATTCATTTCATGCCTTTCTTACGACAAATATTCGATGTAGTCATCATATTATTTCATTGATTGGCAGTTTGAGATCGCTCATATGCTATAAGTAATAACTTATGATACAAGTAGTAATCATACATATATTACCAATTGGGTATTTTCTGAACGGAGCCTGGATACTTCATTTTATTGGTCCAACCAAGCCAACCATAAATTTTTAGAATTGTGATAATATTAATATTGATCTTGGCCCCCTAAAAAATGGATCTAATTGCACTTCACGCTCCAAATTATGGATGGTTCAGGCAATCTTTTTTGGTCGAAATAGGGGGTATCTCGATCGGGGGAGAGAACGGGGAAATCCCATATGGCCCGATATGTCTGACAAGTCGCACTATACGTCAACCCAAACTGCATCTTCCTCTCCAGGACTCCGAAAAGGTACTTTTGGAACACCAATAGGCATCAACTGAAAGAAAGGGGCGTTAAGTACTATATTTGACTTTGATGTGGAAACGTAATGTCGTTCGTATTTTATCCCTAGGTTGGAAAGTTCATAGAGTAAGACGAAATGAATAAAAGAAAATTATTCCGAATGGGCCGGGCTGGCTGTTCGAATGATGAACAAGTATCTACGCATTCACTCATATAAAATGGGACCAATCCCCCCCATTGCGTATTGGTACTTATCGGGTATAGAATAGATCTGCTTATCTTTGTTCCTACGAACAGAATTGCTCCATTATTACCAACGAAATGGAATTCAATAAATATTAACCCTTGCTCCGAAATAATCCACTGAAGGGGAGAGGTCCATAGAATAGTCTTTTCCAATGCGATAAAGTTACATAGTGTCTATTTTTCTTTGATAAAGGGGTATTTCCATGGGTTTGCCTTGGTATCGTGTTCATACCGTCGTATTGAATGATCCCGGTCGGTTGCTTGCTGTACATATAATGCATACAGCTCTCGTTTCTGGTTGGGCCGGTTCAATGGCTCTATACGAATTAGCAGTTTTTGATCCCTCTGATCCCGTTCTTGATCCAATGTGGAGACAAGGTATGTTCGTTATACCCTTCATGACTCGTTTAGGAATAACCAATTCATGGGGCGGTTGGAGTATCACAGGAGGGGCTATAACGAATCCGGGTATTTGGAGTTACGAAGGTGTAGCCGGGGCACATATTTTGTTTTCTGGTTTGTGCTTCTTGGCAGCTATCTGGCATTGGGTATATTGGGATCTAGAAATATTCTGTGATGAACGTACAGGAAAACCTTCTTTGGATTTGCCCAAGATCTTTGGAATTCATTTATTTCTCTCAGGATTAGCTTGCTTTGGGTTTGGCGCATTTCATGTAACAGGCTTGTATGGTCCTGGAATATGGGTGTCTGATCCTTATGGACTAACCGGAAAAGTACAATCTGTAAATCCTGCGTGGGGAGTAGAAGGTTTTGATCCTTTTGTTCCGGGAGGAATAGCCTCTCATCATATTGCAGCAGGTACATTGGGCATATTAGCGGGCCTATTCCATCTTAGTGTCCGTCCGCCCCAACGTCTATATAAAGGATTACGTATGGGTAATATTGAAACTGTCCTTTCCAGTAGTATCGCTGCTGTATTTTTTGCAGCTTTTGTTGTTGCTGGGACTATGTGGTATGGCTCCGCAACTACCCCCATCGAATTATTTGGTCCCACTCGTTATCAATGGGATCAAGGATACTTCCAGCAAGAAATATATCGAAGGGTTGGTACCGGACTAGCCGAAAATCAGAGTTTATCAGAAGCTTGGTCTAAAATTCCCGAAAAATTAGCTTTTTATGATTACATTGGCAATAATCCAGCAAAAGGGGGATTATTTAGAGCGGGCTCGATGGACAACGGGGATGGAATAGCTGTTGGATGGTTAGGACATCCCATCTTTAGAGATAAAGAAAGGCGTGAGCTTTTTGTACGTCGTATGCCTACTTTTTTTGAAACATTTCCAGTAGTTTTGGTAGACGGAGACGGAATTGTAAGGGCCGATGTTCCTTTTAGAAGGGCAGAATCAAAGTATAGTGTCGAACAAGTAGGAGTAACTGTTGAGTTCTATGGTGGAGAACTCGATGGAGTCAGTTATAGTGATCCTGCTACTGTGAAAAAATATGCTAGACGTGCTCAATTGGGTGAAATTTTTGAATTAGATCGCGCTACTTTGAAATCCGATGGTGTTTTTCGTAGCAGCCCAAGGGGTTGGTTCACTTTTGGACATGCTTCGTTTGCTTTGCTCTTCTTTTTCGGACACATTTGGCATGGTGCTAGAACCTTGTTCAGAGATGTTTTTGCTGGTATTGACCCAGATTTGGATGCTCAAGTGGAATTTGGAGCATTCCAAAAACTTGGAGATCCAACTACAAGGAGACAAGTAGTCTGATACAACATTGCTCTTGTATCTTTCGCCTCTATTGGATTTTTGTGATTTAACTTTGACATAGAGTACCAGAGAAATCTTGATTTGAATCACCGCCCTTTCTTTGACTCTTGTCCTTTCTTAATCTGGGAGATGATCCCAAATGAACAGGTGTGGAAGCTATAATTGTAAACCACGATCGAATTTATGGAAGCATTGGTTTATACATTCCTCTTAGTCTCGACTCTAGGAATCATTTTTTTCGCTATATTTTTTCGAGAGCCGCCCAAGGTTCCAACTAAAAAGGCGAAATGATTTTTCATTATCTTACATTATCTAAATTGAAGTAAAGCAACGAGCCTCCCATATTGGGAGGCTCGTTGCTTTACTTCAACTAGTCTCCGTGTTCCTCGAATGGATCTCTTAGTTGTTGAGAGGGTTGCCCAAAAGCGGTATATAAGGCGTACCCGGTAAAACTTACAAGTAAACCAGATATAAAGATGG